GAAATTCCAAACTACCCGTTATCCAATAAAAACCTAGAATTCCTAATAATAAACCAAAATCTCCTATACGATTAGTTACAAACGCTTTTTGACAAGCATTTGTCGCAATAGGACGCGTGAACCAAAAACCTATTAATAGATAAGAACACATTCCAACTAATTCCCAAAAAATATAAATTTGTATCAAATTCGAACTAGTCACTAATCCCAACATCGAAGTATTAAAAAAACTCATATAAGCAAAAAATCTCAAATATCCCTGATCGTGAGACATATAATTATCACTATAAATAAGAACCAGAATGCCAACAGTAGTGATTAATATTGACATAATAGAGGTAAGTGAATCGATCAAATAACCAAACTCTAAAGAAAAATCATTATTTATAGTCCAAGACCATACATATTGATAGATAAAACTGTTATTGATTTGATGAATAGACAGATCCACTGAAAAAATCATAACTATACTTAAAAAAAAAATACTAGGAAAAGCCCACATACGGCGAAGATTTTTTGTTGTCGTGGGAAAAAGTAGGAGCCCCACTCCTATTAACATAGGAACTGAAAGTGGAACAAAAGGTATGATCCATGAAGATTGATGTGTATATTCCATAAAAAAAAAAAATAAAGAATAAAAAATCTTATGATTCTTAATGAGTTTTGTTTCTTAATTCGCCGGTTTTATCTCTTTTGTAAAGGGTTCAGTTAATAAAAAAGTGAACATATAAACAGAATTTTCTATTATTCATTTTTCTGAATCTTTGAGCTTTCAATATTGCAAAGTACAAAGTCAAAATGGGCCAATAAACCAAATTCCGAAAAATAATTTTTTTTTTTACAATTATACTATACAAAAATTTTTATCTTTTTTTTTATCTATAGAATGAGGATAAATAAATAATTACACTAAAACTAAGAAGAGTCGTTTGTTTATTTTGATATGAATCATCATGAATCATAAAATTCATATGACATGATCCAATAAAATAATAATTCTTGTTTATTATTCAGAAACATTAGTTCAAAAATGAACTAATTGATTCGATTATTTTTTTCCATTAGAATAATTAGAATAAAAAGACATCTATGTTTGGAAACGTTTTGAAAAAGGCTTGTTATATTATATAAAATATAAATAAGATTCAATGTTTTTTTTTACTTAGATAGATAACATAAAAAAGGGGAATTCAGATAGATAAGATATATGGCTAATTAAAGAACAATTCATTTTCATTTACAGAAGAAATGTCTTTCACATCGAACTGTGTATGTAGCAATGAAAAAACTATACTAGTTGGATGGCAGTTCCAAAAAAGCGCACTTCTATATCAAAAAAAAGAATTCGGAAAAATTTTTGGAAAAGGGGGGGGTATTGGACAGCATTGAAATCTTTTTCATTAGCGCAATCTATTTCTACAGGGAATTCAAAAAGTTTTTTTGTTTAACAAATAGAAAAAGTTGGAATAATCTGAAATAGCTGAATTCAAAGAATATTTTCTAATATACATATAGAATATTTAATATAGAATTGTCTATAATTATTTATTCTAAATAAATATTTCTAATAAATTAAATATAATAAATAAGAATTCTATTATATAAATTATAATTTATATAATAGAATTCTTATTTTAACGTTGACTAAAAAATATTACAATTTTTTAATTGATTCTTTCAATCTCGACGATTGACTAAAAATCGGTTATTATGATTTCAAGTAAGCCGCCATGGTGAAATTGGTAGACACGCTGCTCTTAGGAAGCAGTGCTTGAGCATCTCGGTTCGAGTCCGAGTGGCGGCATGGCATTTTATCTTCTCAAAGAGTAAGTCCTATGATTAATTCAATTCCCCATTTCTATTCTATTCTAGTATTCAGACCTTTATTTTCATTTTTTTATGATATTTTCAACTTTAGAGCATATTTTAACTCATATATCGTTTTCGGTCGTATCAATTGTAATTTCACTTCATTTGATAACCTTACTAGTCAATGAAATCGTAGGATTATCTGATTCGTCCGAAAGGGGCATGATAATAACTTTTTTCTGTATAACGGGATTGTTAGTTACTCGTTGGATTTTTTCGAGTCATTTACCATTTAGTGATTTATATGAATCATTAATCTTTCTTTCATGGGGTTTTTCCGTTTTTTATATGATTCCATGGTTAAAAAAGCATAAAAACCATTTAAGTAGAATAATCGCACCAAGTGTTATGTTTATCCAAGGTTTTGCTACTTCGGGTCTTTTAACCGAAATGCACCAATCCACAATATTAGTACCCGCTTTACAATCCCATTGGTTAATGATGCACGTAAGTATGATGATATTGGGCTATGCAGCTCTTTTATGCGGATCATTATTATCAGTAGCTATTTTAGTCATTACATTTCGCGAAGTCATACAAATTGTTGGTAAAAGCAGTCATTTATATTTTTTAAATGAATTTTTTTATTTTGCTGAGGTCAAATATATAAAATATATAAATATGAATAAAAGAAACAATGGTTTACAAAATACTTCTTTTTTTTCTTCTAGAAATTATTACAGGTCTCAATTTATTCAACAATTGGACCGTTGGAGTTATCGTATTATTAGTCTAGGTTTTATATTTTTAACAATAGGTATTCTTTCAGGAGCAGTATGGGCTAATGAGGCATGGGGATCATATTGGAATTGGGATCCAAAGGAAACTTGGGCTTTTATTACTTGGACCATATTCGCGATTTATTTACATACTAGAAAAAATAAAAAATTGGAAGGTGTAAATTCTTCAATAGTGGCCTCTCTAGGCTTTCTTATAATTTGGATATGTTATTTTGGGATCAATCTCTTAGGAATAGGACTACATAGTTATGGTTCATTTACATCTAATTGAATGAAAGTTTGAATTAAAGTGAATAAAAAAAACCCTAACAAATATAGACAGCATATAATATATATATATATATATATAAATTAAGAAATTTGATTTTATCGATTATATATATATTTAAGTTAAAAAAGTTAAAAAAAAAACTTCTCATAAATCGTCGAGAACCCCTTGAATCAATATATTACTTAATTTAAAGGGTTCTCAAAAACAACAAACATATTATTCGATTACAATTCAAGTTCATTTTGTTAATCCAACAGAAAAATATTTTTTTACATTGTCGATAGAGTTTATTTCTCTTTTTGATTTTTTGGTTTTATTCACGAAAACTTTCTATAAAAAATTAGATAGAATAGCTTCAACCTTGTCAACCGAGAATGAGAAAATGAAATCTGGATAAATACCAATACCTATTACGGGTATAAGGATAGAAATCGAAATAAATAATTCTCGTGGCCCAGAATCAAAAAAATAAGAGTTTGGTGTATTGAAAAGCTTATATCCATAGAAAATCTGTCGTAACATAGATAATGAATAAATAGGAGTTAATATCATCCCAATTGCTGTTACAAAGGTAATTAGTATTTTTGTGATTAAAAAATATTTTTGGCTGTTAATTATTCCAAAAAAAACTATCAATTCTGCAACAAAACCACTCATACCCGGCAATGCAAGAGAAGCCATCGAAAAGATACTAAAAACTGTGAATATTTTTGGTATTGGGATAGCCATTCCGCCCATTTCGTCGAGATAAAGAATACGTAGTCTATCATAACCAGTTCCCGCCAAGAAAAAAAGCGCGGCGCCAATAAATCCATGAGATATTATTTGTAAAATGGCCCCATTGAGTCCCGTATCGCTTATAGAACCAATTCCTATAATTATGAAACCCATATGAGATACCGAGGAATAAGCTATTCTTTTTTTTAGATTACGTTGACCAAGAGATGTCGAAGCTGCATAGATTATTTGAATGGAACCTAATATTATTAACCAGGGGGAAAATATAGAATGAGCGTGGGGTAATAATTCCATATTAATTCGAACTAATCCATAAGCTCCCATTTTTAATAAGATTCCGGCTAAAAGCATACAAGTGCTGTAATGGGCTTCTCCGTGGGTGTCTGGTAACCATGTATGGAAAGGTATAATCGGCAATTTGACAGCAAAAGCAATAAGAAATCCTATATAGAATAGAATTTCCAGCATCACGGGATACGATTGATTAGTTAATGTTTCCAAATTTAATGTTGGTTCATTAGAACCACATAAACTGATACCTAAAATTCCCATTAATAAAAAAATGGAACTCCCTGCAGTGTATAAAAGAAACTTTGTAGCTGAATACAAACGTTTCTTCCCCCCCCACATGCATAAAAGTAGATAAACGGGAATTAATTCTAACTCCCACATGATAAAAAAAAGTAAAATGTCTCGAGAAGAAAAGGGTCCTACTTGACCGCTATACATTGCTAACATCAAAAAATGGAATAATCGGGGTTCTCGAGTAATCGGTTGAGCCGCTAAAGTAGCTAAAGTGGTGATAAATCCTGTCAATAAAATAGGTCCTATAGACAGTCCATCTATTCCGAATCTCCAGTAAAAATTAAAAAAATTGATCCATTTATAATTCTCCGTCAGTTGGATTAATGGGTTATCCAATTTGAAATGATAACAAAATGCATAGGTTGTTAGAAGGAGATTTATTAGGCATATACAAATACTATACCACCGAATTACCTTGTTTCCTCTATGAGGAAATAAAAAGATTAAGGAACCCCCGGCTATTGGTAAAATTACAACTATTGTTAACCAAGGAAAAAAATTCGTGATAAAAATAAGATACACTTGAGCCAGAAAAACCTGTTCTCAAAATAGAATTATAATTCTATTTTGAGAACAGGTTTTTACCAGTAAAAAACATATTTGTGTGTTGTTTTTTGAAACGTATCAATAAGCTAGACCCATGCTTCGGGTTGTTTCATGCCATAAATAAACCCGAACACTTAAAAAATCTGTTGGACAAGCAGATTCACATCTCTTACAACCAACACAGTCCTCGGTTCTTGGAGCAGAGGCAATTTGCTTAGCTTTACATCCGTCCCAAGGAATCATTTCTAATACATCTGTAGGACAAGCTCGAACACATTGAGTACATCCTATACATGTATCGTAAATCTTTACTGAATGTGACATTGGATCTATAGTAATTTTTGATGTTCCAAAATTAAAAAATTTCAATCTAGTAAACTTGTAAATGAATGATATATTTAAATTCCAGATGAATCAATAATTTACCAGAATCTTAATATAATATATAATCAAAATCAAGAATTCGAGATCAATTGATAAAAAAAGAAGAAAACCAAGATACTTTGATTTCTTAAGTTTTAGCAAACATAATCATAAGTTGTGTAGCAATTTAAATTGATGAATATTAAATTTTTCTATTTAAATTCTACTTTATTCTTTTCTTATTAATTATGATTATAAATACTATTTATTCAACAAATTCGATTGATTGATACGAATTGATTTTCTGTTACGAGAAATTGAGGAAACAATAGCCAATCCAATAGCTGCTTCAGCAGCTGCAATAGCTATGACAAAAATTGCAAAAATATTTCCTTTTAATTGACGACTATCAAAAAGATCAGAAAAGGTTACGAGATTTATATTAACCGCATTCAGTATAAGTTCAAGACACATAAGGGCTCTAACCATATTTCGGCTCGTGATCAATCCATATATACCTATAGAAAATAAATAGGCACTCAAAACAAGTACATGTTCGAGCATTATTAACACCAACTCCTTATCAATTTTGATTCATTTCAATATAAACAACAATTCAACAGATTCAATTGACTAAAAAATATAACAAGTCTGGAACACAAAAATATATTGACAATAAAAAAAAAAATAAGTCAATTTCTACATAAACACTTTTTCACGTTCAAATAGGATTCAACAAAAATAAAATAAATGTGAGAAAATCGAACAAAATTAAATTTGAATTTTTATTGATTACTAGTTCTAAACTAAAGATTTATTACTGACGTGCCACAACAATTGCACCTATCAAAGCAGATAAAAGAATTATTGAAATAAGTTCAAATGGAAGAAAAAAATCTGTTGATAAATGGATTCCAATTTGTTGACTGGTACTTATCAAATCTTGCTCTATAATCTGATTTGGTCTTGTAGTCCAAATAATCCCGTACCATGACGTATCTGGAATAGTAGTTATTAGTGAAACAAAAATACTTGTACAAACCATCAAAGTAATTCCATCCCCAACGGTCCAAGGAGGAAAATCTCGGTAATATTCTGAACCATTCATGAACATCACAGCAAATAAGATTAAAACGTTTATAGCTCCCACATAAATAAGTAACTGTGCTGCAGCTACAAAATGAGAGTTTGATAAAATATAGAATAAAGATATACAAACAAGAACCAATCCCAACGAAAAAGCAGAAAAAATGGGGTTAGTAAGTAATACGACTCCTAGACTTCCTAATACAAGACCGAATCCCAGAAAGATTAAAAGAAAATCATGTAGTGGTCCAGGCAAATCCATTATATGTAAAATAAAAAAAATAAATCGAAATTTCATGACCTTATTGATACAACCAAGAAAGATTTTTATATACTAAATTTATCTCCGTATTGAATTAAATTGAATCCTTAAGGAGTGTGAATTGATATAGGTAGAGTTAAGAATTATAGGACCGATGTCATTCCATTCTTTTCTTTATACGAAAAAGGAGTTATAAATTATATTAAACTAAAATTTATATATATATTTAAGAAATATTCAATATTTTATAATATTTTTTTTTATTATAAAAAATTTTATTTTATTTGAATTGTTCGAATTGTATAATCATCAATTACTGACATTGGTAAACGGCCCAAAGCAATTTGATTATAATTCAATTCGTGACGATCATAAGTGGAAAGTTCATATTCTTCGGTCATTGATAAACAATTTGTTGGACAATACTCAACACAGTTACCACAAAATATACAGATTCCAAAATCAATACTGTAATTAAGCAATCGTTTCTTTCGAATATCAGTTTCGAATTTCCAATCAACAACGGGTAGATCTATAGGACACACACGAACACATACTTCACAAGCAATGCATTTATCAAATTCAAAATGGATTCGGCCGCGGAAACGTTCCAATGTAATTAATTTTTCATAAGGATATTGAATAGTTACAGGTAAACGATTTGTATGAGATAAAGTAATCATGAAACTTTGACCAATGTACCTAGCAGCTCGGATTGTTTGTTGACCATAATTCATGAACCCTGTTACCATAAGGAACATATCGTGAATATCCATGAATATTTTTTTTTGTTTCTTTCTCTTGTTTGAGACAAGTTATGAATATAGAAGATCAATCTTTTACAGTGAAAACAGTTGAGACGAAGTTGTTAATAATAGATTACCAAGAGAAATAGGCAAAAGAAACTTCCACCCAAGATTTAATAATTGGTCCATTCTTAGCCTAGGCAAAGTCCATCTTGTTGTGATAGAAACGAACAAGAACAAATAAGTTTTAGCTAGTGTAATAAAGATACCAATTGTAGTTCCAAAAACTCCATATGCTTTATTTATTTCAAAAAACCCAGAAACAAATATGTACGGAATAGAGATATTCGAACCGCCCAAGTAAAGAACTGTTACAAATAATGAAGAAATTAATAGGTTTAAATAAGAAGCAACATAAAATAAACCAAATTTTATACCCGAATATTCAGTTTGATAACCCGCTACTAATTCTTCTTCCGCTTCTGGTAAATCAAAAGGTAATCTTTCACATTCTGCTAGGGAAGAAATTAGAAAAACGATCAAACCTATAGGTTGACGCCACAAATTCCACCCCCAAAAACCATATTTTGATTGCGCATCAACTATATCAACTGTACTTAAACTGTTAGATAATCCTAGTCGGTGATAACATTACTGTTCCCATCGCTATTACAGAACCGTACATGAGATTTTCACCTCATACGGCTCCTCAAAAGCCTTAAATCTAAGGACCGGGCCGATTATTTATCTCTTCTTTGTGATATATCCCTATAAGATAGGTAATATTCAAATCTATCGGATGGTTCTGAATTAGACCAATTTTATTCTGTCTGTTTTAAATAAATATAAAAAATAAAAAGAAATTCAATTTTATAAAAGATACAAAAGGTACTTCTGAATTGATCTCATCCCTTAAAAATGTGAAAATTTGAAATTGTTGAGTAATAACTTAATTATTCAATAAAATACTCTTTTAGAATTATCAATAACCCCCATCGTTTTCGATTACGAAAACCAATTACACATTAGTTTCTGAATTATGACATTAATTATATTTCCATGAAAAGGGATATAAGAAAGAAAAAAAGAAAAAGCCCCCCTTTTTTTCTTTCTATTTTTTGGTTCCTATTCTTATTTTTTTGTGCAAGTAAAAGAGGGACTTTAAAAAAAAAAATTAAAGGATTATTTCGTTCCTGATAGTCATTTATTTAATCAGTGGAGAGGAGCATACTCTGGATCGGAATTGTGGGGAGTACTGCCTGATTTTTTCTACCAACTTAAAGCCCCAATTAGTATTCTTTTTCTATTATGCGTAAAAGTTCTTTTGGATAATTTACGTAATCTGCGTTACAAATCCTTTGTGTATCTTGGTGTTTCTAACCATCCACTCATTTTTATTTTAATTAACCCCCTTACTTTGTGTTAATAAATGTATGATAATTATTAATATTCATACAAACAGCAGCGAAAACTCAATAAGGTTGGTTTTTTGAGCCCGCTTCAAGACAGGATGCTTAATCACCCAATCTTGGGGTAAACGGACTCTTCTCCTTAATAATTTTTTTTTATTCTTATACATAGAAAATGAGACTCAATTTTTTTACTGCAATTTAAAATCATTAGCCATAAATTATATTCAATAGAAGCTGTTTTATTTCACTCATATAACTATCAGATTTAGTTCTTCAATCCGAATTGCGAATAATATAATAATAATAATGAAGAAAATGAATCTATGGAATTTATTATACCCCTTTCCTATAAAGAAAGGAGGATAGCAATAGCATCGAAAAGGTTCTGTCTCAACGAATCGCACGTAGAGATATTGATAACACACATAGAGTTAATGGTATTTCATAACTAATCGATTGAGCAGCAGCTCGTAGACCACCCAAAAAAGAATATTTATTATTTGATCCATATCCTGACATAAGAAGTCCAATAGGAGCAATACTCGAAATAGCAATCCATAAAAAAACACCGATATTGAGATCAGATAAAACAAAGTTATAGCCAAAAGGAATTACTGAATAGCTTATTAGAATTGATATGACTGATATGGATGGTCCGATACTGAATAAACGAATATCTCCCCTAGATGGAATAAGATTCTCTTTGAAAAGTAGTTTTGTTCCATCTGATAGAGCTTGAAGAACTCCCAAAGGACCGGCGTATTCCGGTCCAATACGTTGTTGTATCCCTGCGGATATCTCTCTTTCTAACCATACAATTGCTAGTACACTTATTGTGATTCCCAATACAAGAGTAAAAATAGGGACAAGTACCCATAGAATTCCATAGACCTCTTTTAAAGATTCCAATTTGGAAAAAGAATTGATATCTTGTAATTCTGTTGTATCAATTATCATTTCAACGATCAACTTCTCCCATAATGATATCTATGCTACCAAGTATTGTCATAATATCAGCCAATTTCATTCTTTTAACTAATTGAGGAAGAATTTGCAAATTGATAAAACCCGGCGGACGAATTTTCCATCTCCAAGGAAAACCATTCTGATCTCCTATTAGAAAAATTCCCAATTCTCCCTTTGGAGCCTCAACTCTTACATATAGTTCTTGTTTTGGTAATTCAAAAGTCGGAGACGGTTTTTTACTAATGAATCGATATTCAAAATCATTCCATTCTGGTTCTTTTTCTCTATCAAAGCAGCGGATTTCTAAATTCTCATATGGACCGCCGGGAATTCCTTCCAAAGCCTGTTGAATAATTTTTATGGATTCCACCATTTCACCAATTCGAACTAAATAACGAGCTAATGAATCTCCTTCTTTTTGCCATTGAACTTCCCAATCAAATTCCTCGTAACACTCATAATTATCAACTTTACGCAGATCCCATTGTATTCCGGAAGCGCGAAGCATCGGTCCTGATAAACCCCAATTTATTACTTCCTCTCCACCAACTATGCCTACTCCCTCAACCCGTTCTAAAAAAATTGGATTTCTCGTAATAAGTTTTTGATATTCAACAACCCTTGTTAAAAAATAATCGCAGAAATCCAAACATTTATCTATCCAACCATGAGGTAGATCAGCTGCTACCCCCCCGATACGAAAAAAATTATGCATCATTCTCATACCTGTGGCAGCTTCGAATAGGTCATATATTAATTCTCTTTCTCTTAAAATATAAAAGAAAGGAGTTTGTGCACCAATATCTGCCATAAAAGGTCCCAGCCATAGTAGGTGAGAAGCTATACGACTCAATTCCAACAAAATTACTCGAATATAGCTGGCTCTTTTAGGTACTTGAATATTTCCCAACTGTTCCGGCCCGTTTACGGTTATTGCTTCTGTGAACATAGTAGCTAAATAATCCCAACGTGTTACATAGGGTAGATATTGTATAATTGTTCGGTTTTCCGCTATTTTTTCCATCCCTCTATGTAAATACCCCAATATTGGTTCACAATCAATAACATCCTCACCATCCAGAGTAACAATAAGTCGAAGAACACCATGCATTGATGGGTGGTGAGGGCCCATATTGACTATCATGAGGTCTTTTCTTGTAGCTGGTACATTCATAGGTTTTTCCTCGATTCATTCTTCCATGAATTGTTTAAAACAAAAAAAAAGTTCATCAAAATTCAAGATCTAAAAAATCGAATAATTCAAAATGATTCTTCAAATTAACGAATTTGTGACTTCCGAATATCCAACTGATTTATTAATTTTTTATAACGTATTCCATTTTTCCTTGACAAATAAGACAGTAGTCGTTGCCGTTTTCCCAGAATTTTACGTAAACCTCTTTGAGATAAATAGTCTTTTCGGTGCAATTCCAAATGTGAAGTAAGTCTTCGTATCTTATTGGTGAAATTGAATACTTGAAATTCAACCGATCCCGGGTTTTCTTCCTTCTTTTTTTCTTGTGAAATAAGTGGTATAAATGAATTTTTTACCATAAAATGAAAGTTCTTCTCCCCTTTTTATAGATATTTTTTTATTGTTATTGATCAGTAATAGTAATGACACTCATTTTTTATTTGGTATATACAATAATCTTTAATTCCTTAATAATTCCTGAATTTTTTTTTCAAATCAAATTTATTATTATTAATCAATCGAATTCAAATAGGTATAAAAAAAAAAACACTTTATTTATGCATTCACAAAAAAAAACGGTATATTTAAAATAAAAATGCGGCAATTTTTTTTTTTGATTTATTTTGCGAGTTATTGGATACATTATTTCATTGAATTAGTATTAATATCCATGCCTCAGAATAGAAGTTAGCACAATGCAATGCATGTGCATATTTTGGTGTGTATCTATCCGTTTGGTTTTGCGTACCGGAATCGGATATGTTACGGTAAAAGGAATAGAATATAGAAGAAAAAGTAGAGTGTAGATTAACGAATTTTCAATCGAGGATACATATGTATCCTCACTATACTGAAACGGCTTCCATTATTGGTATCAAACCAATAGCGATTCATACAAGCTAAATCTTCTAAACGATAAATTGGCCAAAGAAAGAATTTAAAATTGATTAGGTTTTTTTTTTTTTCTCTATCAAAATCTTTATTTTTAGCCAAAACTTGACAACAATTATTGATTTTATTCTCATTGGAAAATGTTGTTTTTCTATAGACACTATTTATATTTCTAGGATTGAAACAAATTAGAATTCTCAATTCTCTACGGCGTCTAGCAGATAAAATATTTTCAGGAACGGGCAAATCATAATAATTTTTTTCTTGATTTTCTGTTATCTTTTGATCTCTTGTTTTTGTAATGGGTTTATCAAAAGTCTTATTATTAACACGACCTTTTTTGGGGTATCTTTGGTTAATTTGGTGCTTACTCTTATGAATCAACGAAAAGCCTGTGGTTTGATACATAATAAATTCTTCATCGTTATCGTTTTTTCTAGACAGACGAGTTGGTTGGATAATCAATATTCCCTTTTTCCTCAATTCTTTATTTTTATTTTTCCCCAATCGTGTAAGATTCTGAATCACCATAATATCTAGACTTAGTTCTCCTCTTTGAATAGAGGCTATAGCAATTTCTTTTAGATTTATCAATCTAATTAGGAGACAATATACTTTGATATTATTCATTATTCTTTGATTTAAAGAACCCTTCCAGTTGAATTGAAAATTCAAATACTTTCTTAGTAATAAATTTAGTTCTGCGTTCTTGTATTTCTTTTTCTTTATAGCCTTATCCTTTGTACTGTCCGATCCTACGGAATCTTCTTCAATATCTTTTTCTTGGTTTGAGAGAGATGATTCAAGATCTACTCGACCCGCGTATTCTGCTTTTGCTTTTGTTTGATTTCGAGTCTCTAACTCTAATTCAAGAGATTTTTTTTTTGATGGTCTAAAAATATCTATTTTTTTTTTCTTTTCAGTAAGTTTTTTATTTTCACTAACATTTTTAGTTACATTAAAATTGATAAAAAGTAATTTGATTGGTACGATCCACGGATTATTCGTATATGCATTATAAAATATCACAAATTTTGAAAATAACAAAAATTCCAGATTCGATATGGAACGATTTTGTATTTCTACATTCATTCCCATCCAATCAAAATACTTTCTATCCAGATTTTGTTTCATATCTATAATATCACCTTCTGCTATATAATTCGTGATACAGATATCACCAGTTATATCAAATAATTTTTGTTTACGCATGTTGTAATTATAACAAATCGATTGCTTTTTATTTGCTTGGAATGGTGATCTATATCCATAAATATAGGAGTCTTTCTTATTTACATAATTAATAGATTTATATGATAAAAGATCATATCCATATTGTTTTTTCATTTTTTTTTTATTTGTTAATGAGTTTACTTGTTGTTTTTTGTAAAGAATTAATCGGTTTTTTTCATATGAATGCCATTTGGTTAAATCTTGATTTTCAGCCACACTACGTTCATTGATTCTATTTCTCCATTTTTGTGGTACTAATCTAGACCATGTGCTCTGAGATAAATCATATTGAGAATGACCCTTTAACCAATTTGCCCACTGAGTCATTACAGAATTGGGGGGGTTCTTATGTCTTAGTTTGGAATGAAATATTCCGTGTACTCCAAAAAAATAATCCTTTATTTCATTCTTAAGAAAAAAAAAAGATCTTCGATAATATTCAAAAACAGATCTTAACTTATACTTATATACGTTAATAACTTGGGTTTGGGATAATTTATAAAATACATATGCCTGTGACAAAGAAGATAGGTCATTCTGTGAATTTGTATTCCTAATATTATAATATTTTTTTATAATCTTAATAAGTTGAATTATACTTTGATTTGTTTTATCAGTATTGTAAATGATTTTGTTTATAATTTTTTTTGTTGATTCAAGAAAAAGTTGTAGAATGATCCTAAAAATACTAACGATACATATAAAGACTATGTATACCCTTTCCATGAAAAATTTTAAAAAAGAATACGATTTACGGGCTAATCTTGTATTTATTCTTTGTAATATCTGACAAATCTTTTTTTGTAATTCTAATCTTTTAGCATCAAAAGTTGTTTTGTTCGAACTAATATTTATTTCTGAAGTTCTAAACCCCCTTCTTTTCTTTTCTTTTTTCATTTTTTCTATTTTCTTTCTGATTCTTTTTGTTTTAGCATTCTTTTTTTTTATTTTTTTTTCTGTCAATGAAGAATTTGTCCAATTAATAGATTGAATTGGAATGGCTGATTCGTAAGTTATTGGATTATTCGTATTGATTGTTGAATCTTTTTTTTCACTCAATTCATGTTTTTTTTTTAATCGAAATAGAAATAAAAAATTGGGGAGTTTTTTTATTTTTTCGTTTAGAAATAGACTATTTTTGAGAATACTTTTGATGATCCATTTTACTGTATCTTTTGAAACATTTAGAAACCATTTTGTTCTTTCATTTAAAACTTTTAGAACTATAAAAAAAAAAAATTTAATGTTTTTCATTTTTTTTTTTAGTTCTTTAAAAATGGGATAAAAAAAAAATGAAAGTCGATTTTGGGGATAACCAGAAAAAGGCAATTCTACTTCCATTCCCCAAATTGTTAAAAAACAAAAGTCCTGTTTTTTTTTTTTTTTCTTTTTTTTAATTGGATCTTTTTCCTTTTCAGAGTATTGTAGCTTAGATCTGTGCCAAGGTTTTAGACGAAAAGGAAATAAGATCTTTATCTGAATACCGTCTGTTAGCCATTTTTTTGGAAATTCGCTTTCGGATAATTGAACACCATTATAGGTACATTTAATATACATTTCTCTATTCCAATCCCTAAAATCTTCTGACCATTCGGGAAATTGAAATAATAGTATACGAACTATATTTTTAGTTATTATCAATGAAGGTAATATAATATATTTTCTAAGAATCGATTGAGTTATTAATAAAAAACCTCTTATTCCTTGAGCAATTATAATGCTATCCCAAGCTTCTGCTATTTCTATACGTCTTTTTTCCTCTTTTTCGTTTTTTTTTCTTTTGTCTTCTTCTTTCTCACTTTCTTTTGTCTTTTTCTCTGTATAACCCAAAACTTTAAATTCTGTCTTTTCCCGCATCCAATTTTTTAACATAAAAAATATTTTCATTGGCTGAAAAATATCAAGAGAAAAGGACGAAGGTTTTTCAATTTTGTCCAAAAAAAGAGGCGAATGCACATTTCTTTGAGAGAGTTTCCAAGTAACTATTTTACGCCTTTGAGCGCGTATAGATCCTTTGATTATGTCTCGTCGAAAATCTGGTTGTTGTGAATAACGTATTAAAGCCAATTCCGTTTTTTTATCAGTATTATCAGCATC